GTCGGACCTGATTAATCGCTCTTTCTTGTTCAAAATGAAGGGTTTCATTTTTGTAATTTTCTAATCGTTCCAAAGTGTCACAAGTGGCATTAATCAAATTTTCTTTTTCTCGTTCTATCTCAGAGTATCCATTCATTCGATACTCATCTGCTTCTATTTCCACTTTCTGTAAGCGAGTCCTGGCTCTTTCGAGCTGCTCAATGGCCCCTCTACGTAATTCTTCCGAATTTCGAATAGTACTCAAGATCCTCTGTTTTCGATTATCTAATAAATCATTTAATGAAAGTAGATTATCTTACCATTAATTTCACAACTTCCATAATCTCTTCCCGAACCAAACATGAATCTTTCGATTCATTTGGCTCTCACGCTCAATTATTTATTTTATGTTATGGGCATTCCCATATCTTTTTTTTAATGTAATGAGCCTACCCTCTCTTTTCTGTTTATATTCAAAAACATCGAAATTGATATAAGACCAGAATATTAGAAGGACTCTTCCGACCAGACAAAAATCTATAATTGTCAGCAAAGTTCTTTCTTTATTTGTATTTGTTCTTTATTTGTATTTGTTCTTTATTTAATTTAAAATTTAAATTTACAATTTATTTCTATATTTTTTTTTATTTCCTTTTTTTCTTCAAATCCAAAAATTCCTATTTTTTTTTACGTAGGTCGTCGATTCGGCATTGGAAAAAAAGAGCAAGATGCCCATTTTTTTAATAAATGGTTCAAATCATTTTATCGATATGAGTGTTCTATATCAGATAAATTACCAACTATTCATTTTTAAACCATTTCGGTACGTTAGTACCCGTAGAAAGAGTACCATGTTTTGCCTGGACTTCAAACAGTTTAGCTTTAACCATGTTAATGGTCTCACATTATTGGTTGATAGAGAATCAAATTTACCAATAAGTCACGAAATGCTATGGTTCTTACATATGATTTCTTAATTTATTCAGAAATAATTCGTTGAGATCGTGCACTTTTTTTCCTATTTATCCTATAAAATGAATAAAATACCATAAATAAAGTGCAGTCGGATGGATCCAACCTATTCTTGAAATACACAACTCGCACACACTCCCTTTCCAAAAAAAATCAATACACCAAGCACTACACTTAGATTTATTGGATTTGTTGCTAAAATATCGGTATTAAACCCGAAACTCCCGGCGGATGGCCAGTGACCCAAGGAAAGGAAAGAATCGGTTACATTTTTCATATGCTCTCCTCTTATAGATAGGACTAACAAAGAACAGAGTTCTTTTTGTATCACTTCGTCGTCCCTTTTTTGATCGATTTCTTTTTATTATATAAATTTTATTTCCATTTTTTTTTTTAATGGGAGTAGATTAAATCTAGTAATTTAATTTGATAATTTTGAAATTTTTTACTTGAAGTTTCCAATCCAATAAAATACTTATTAGGTTAAGTCTTGGGTCTCATGTCAATTGTGAAATATCTCGTTTGTTGAAACGATTCCTAAAAAAAGTAAAAAAAAGGTTTCCATTGTACTAAACTAAGTACGCGAAGGAAGAAAACGAGCGGATCCAGTAATTACTCATCCTCAAAACAGTCCTTCCTTTCCTGGGGTATTGTCTCAACAAATAAATAATTGTAAGAGTAAAGCGTTGATATAATTAGAAGAAGCAAACAGCAATTCTGAGTTAATAAAATAAGAAAAAAGTATAGCGAGTTAAAAAAATAAGAAAAAAAGTATAGTATGTAAGGTACTTTTTTACATTTCTAGGATTAAACAAAAGGATTCGCAAACAAAAGCGCTAACGCCACGACCAGTCCATAAATTGTTAAAGCTTCCATAAAAGCTAGACTAAGCAATAAAGTACCTCGTATTTTACCCTCTGCTTCTGGTTGTCTCGCAATACCTTCTACAGCTTGGCCTGCAGCAGTACCTTGACCAACTCCAGGTCCAATAGAAGCAAGCCCTACGGCCAATCCAGCAGCAATAACGGAAGCGGCAGAAATCAGCGGATTCATGGTAAGTTCCTCGCACCAAAAAAAAAAATGGTTAATGATACAATCAACCAATGAATTTTTACTTCATTTTTTTTATCATTTTTTTTTCATTAAGATTTTATCATTAAGATCTATCTGATTAAGATCTATCGGGTCGAAATAACTAAAAACTCCGAATTGAAATGATAATATTACTGAATCGTCAGAACTATTTCGATATCTCATTTTTAGTTTCTACTCATAATGGAGTTTTTGTAAATACATATGTATACGGTTCTAGTTATTGCATTTCTTTGTTTCGAACCATTCTTTCATTCAATTCTTCTTTCCTTTCTTTTTTCTTCTAGATACTATCCTTGAGTTCATCTCTTTTTTGCATTTCATTCAATCCACAATCACAGACGAAACAGAAGGACTTATATTGGAACTATATAAATGCAGTGAACCGCAATCAAATCAATCAATAATATATATATATATATATAGGGTATATAATAATATATATATATATTAGGAATAGTCCTATATAACTAGTAAATATCTAATATCACATATACATTTGTTTCTTCCATAACGTAAACCACCCACATTTTATATTGAATCGGATTCTAGAATCATTCCTCGAAACAGACACAGGGGCTGGACTTATAGAGATTACATACATCTAGTGTGACCCCCCCAACCCATCTTTTTTTTTTTTACAATTCCGCAATATCGTCTATCTTTTTTCCTACGACTCTAGGTCGTATATTCATACGTATTTGTATTTGTATCTATTATGTTCCCCAACCAAGTGGATTATCTTGAATCATGCATGAATTGGGATAAGCTTAAAAAAGACTATTTCGAAAACTAGTCAATGATGACCCTCCATGGATTCACCTATATAAGCCGCGGCTAACGTTGCAAAAATAAGAGCTTGAATACCACTTGTAAATAATCCAAGAAGCATAACAGGTATAGGAACTACTGAAGGGACTAAAGAAACAAGAACAACAACTACTAATTCATCAGCCAATATATTCCCGAAAAGTCGAAAACTAAGAGATAAAGGTTTTGTGAAATCTTCTAGGATGTTAATTGGTAAAAGTATTGGGGTTGGTTGAATGTATTTCCCGAAATAACCCAATCCTTTTTTGGTAAGACCCGCATAAAAATATGCCGCTGACGTGGGTAAAGCTAAAGCAACAGTAGTATTTATATCATTCGTAGGCGCAGCTAACTCCCCATGAGGTAATTGTATGATTTTCCAAGGTAAAAGAGCACCTGACCAGTTAGAAACAAAAATAAATAAGAACATAGTTCCAATAAAGGGAACCCAAGGACCATATTCTTCTCCAATCTGAGTTTTGCTCAAATCTCGAATAAATTCAAGGACATATTCAAAGAAATTCTGACCGTCGGTCGGAATGGTTTGTGGATTCCGAACAGCTATGATGACTGAACCTAATAAGATAGCAATTACGACCCAAGAAGTGATAAGTACTTGGGCATGGATTTGTAAACCTCCTATTTGCCAATAGAAATGTTGGCCTACTTCTACACCCGATATATCGTATAACCCTTTGAGTGTTTTAATGGAACATGGTATAACATTCATATTGTCCTCTGACAGAAATTGAACTTCAAAAAAGGAATTATTTTGATTCAACCATCTATTTCTCAACTCACTAACTTGAATCATTAATCGTATATTTTATTTACGATACCAAGAAATTACATAACATCATAACATAATATCAATATCCCCAGTACTTTTTTTATCTCTTTTTAAAAATTCAAAAATAGTAACCGATCCAATAAATCTATGGAGTTGCCAAATAATTAACTAATCTTATTATTCTTAATGATAATCAACGATTTCTTATATAGCCAGAACGACCCTCACAAATTGCAGATACTAATTTGTTAAGAATCAATCGGATTGAAGCTATAGCGTCATCGTTTGCTGGAATCGAAATATCTGCGAGATCTGGGTCACAATTTGTATCGATTAAACAAATTGTCGGAATCCCCAAAATGACACATTCTCGAAGAGCCGTATATTCTTCTTGCTGATCAACGATGATCACAATATCAGGCAACCCCGTCATATATTTGATCCCACCGAGATATGTTTGCAAGGTAGATAATTTTCTCTTCAACATTGCTGCATCTCTTTTGGAGAGACAGTTGAGTTTCCCCATCTTTTGTTCTGCTCTTAAGTCCCTGAACTTGTGAAGTCTCGTTTCCGTAGTGGACCAATTCGTTAACATACCACCAAGCCATTTTTTATTAACATAATGACACCGAGCCCTTATTGCAGCTGATGCTACTGAATCCGCTGCTTTATTTTTTGTACCAACGATTAAGAAGTTTTTTCCCCTACTTGCTGCATCAAAAACTAAATCACAGGTTTCTGATAAAAAACGAGCAGTTCTAGTGAGATTTGTAATATGAATACCTTTACGCTTTGCAGAGATGTAAGGGGCCATTCTAGGATTCCATTTCTTAGTACCATGACCAAAATGAACTCCTGCTTCCATCATCTCTTCCAAATTGATGTTCCAATATCTTCTTGTCATTTTTCCCCAGACTTCCTTTTTTTTTTTAACAAAGAGACGAGGTACCCTGAAATAAATAATTGTTCCGATGGAACCTTCTACGGGGGATTGACCGTTGATACACGACCCAAACCATTAATTTCTTTTAATTACTTATTTTATTTATTACCAATTTAATTACTTATTTTATTTTTTACCAAATCAATAATCGGACCAGATAATTGAAAGATAGTTAAAGTGAAAGGAAAGAATCTGCTCTTAGGAATCATTAAATCGCGTAAATGATTGTTCTGATGTCTCATGGAAATTTGTCTCATGGAAATTGTTTTGGACGTAAGAACAAAATAATTCTCTATGGTGTAACAAAATATCTCTTATTTCCAACTCGAATAGATTCTTTCTTTTGATTTCCAAATGAATGTTCTTGTCTTGCCTTGAAGGGTGTACTAATTTTTGGAATCCGGTACCAACAGGTATAATCCCCCCCAGAACAACGTTCTCTTTCAGGCCTTTCAACCAATCAATACGACCTCGTAGAGCAGCTTTTGCTAAAACTCGAGCGGTTTCTTGAAAACTTGCTTCGGATATGAAACTTTGAGTATTTAGAGATGCCCTCGTTATTCCCAATAAGATTGCCCGATAACGGATCGCTTCGTCCAAAGCACGCCCTGCTCGTTCCGCTCGCAAAAAGCCGATTAATTCTCCAGGTAAAAAAACATTAGACATTCCATCTTCTGAAACCAACACTTTTGATGTTACTTGACGTACAATAATTTCTATATGTCTATTATGGATCTGTACCCCCTGGGATCGATAAACCTTTTGGATCTTATTAACCAAAGAGATACGACTTTGGGCTATGGTTAGCTCAGCTCCAATCAAGAATCCCCAGGGGATTCCAAGAATTCTTTGTATACGTTCGTTCCAACCTTCAACTCTCCTTTCTAGGTTCATCGATATTGAATTAATCGAACGCACTTCTAAGATTTGTTCCACTTTTGGAAGACCTTGCGTTATGTCACCAGATCTCGATTTTTCATATATAAATGTAACTAATGTATCTCCTTCGTAAAGGATTTCTCCATAATGGCTATGAACAGTTGCTCCTGGAGTGGCCAAATAGGGTTTAGCTGATCTTATAACTAAGGAGTCAACATGAACAATTAAAATTTGACCAGATTTTTTTACGTGTGATTCGTATTTGAATAGACATACATTTTCACAAATAAATTGTCCAAGGCTAATTATTGTAGATGTCTCTTCACAATAATCGTGATGGAGAAAGCACCAATTCAAATGGAATGGATTCAAAATTATGTTACCGCATGGATCGGGATTATAAATCCTCCTATTTTCATCTATTAAACAGTATTTAAGTACTTGGAAAGTATGTTTAAAATTGTCAAGTAGCAAATATTTCTTTAACAAGATATGATTATGAGTTATTAAATAGTAAGATGAAAAAAAATTCGCTATTTTAGGGACAATAGTCCCTAAGGGACCCAGCAAATCCCTAATTTGGATTATGGGATCTGATTCTTTTGTCACATTGTTATATTTCGAGCCATTGAATGGACCAATTTGAGAACAATTGGATGATGACAAAATTATCAAAGATTGGCATTCCTTATTTCGATTCAACAACGTACCAATACCAATAGTTCCTTGATGTTGGGTAAGTGATTGAATCTTCGCCTTGGAATAAAAAGGATTGATATTGGTGCGATCTAATCCATTATCGGAAATCAATACGTAACTTGCCCTATCATACCTTTTTCCGGTATACGAAATAGTGGACTTGACTAACTCAATTCTTATGAAATCGCGAATCAGATCATTTGTCCTTACCTCAACAAAGGAAGCATGAACCTCTTCTATAGAACCATTTTTTTCTTGGTCCCAATTCAATACTAAGCAAGTCCGAACTAATTGAATACTTGTGTGATAAATTCCTCGAATTGACTTGCCATTTCCATAAAGGATATAATTGACAACTCTAAGTTGGACATTATTCTTTTCCTGCAAGAGATCCCGAGGGAAAAGTGTTGCTAAATTTATCCCATCAGCTATTTCATATGTGACTACGGACCGAACCGAAACAAAATACTTTTTCTTGGTGGGTGTGATCCGTTGGACATAGATCCAATTTTTCAATTTTTTTGATTTCTTAGAATTTTTTTTTTCCGTCTCTGGTGGTATCAAAATGCCGCTGTGCCTGGATATCTTATCTGTTTCTCCAGGAAAATGAATATCTCCAGAAAAGATTTTCAGTTCAATACTTTTTTTTTTTCTCTCCACTCGGACTAATCCGCCTACCCGGCTTCTTGTATTTAAAGCGAGTTGTGTATCTACTCCAATGATACTATTGTTCCGGACCATTATGAACGAAGATCCGGGTAAGATATGCACTTCTTCCAGAATGAAAAAAAACCGATCTACTTTCTGGTATTTCGGACTAAATTCTTTTGCTCCTCGATACTCAATCAAATCCTCTTTTTTTATGATTGAATCTACCTCTATGGTCCCATATTTAGTAATTCCTGAACTATTTCTTCTGTATCGTGGATCATCAAAATAAGCAAGAATACTATTTCTACGTAAAATACCATTTATGGGTATTTCAATCGAAATACCAAAACAGGGCATTAGTTCTTTATCTCGTTCTTGATCATATTGTAATGGGATAATGAATCTATTTCTTCGTTTTTTCGCCAAGAAATCAGAATTTTCTTGGAGAATAGAAGGATATATGAAATTCCAATGACCATTGGATATGATTCGATCAGGTCTTGAATAGTCAAGAATTTCCCTATCTTTTTTACCAGAAGTATTCAACAATTTATGTCTTACTCGATGATTAGTCATTGAGAGGTCAAAGATATATCTTTCTTCGAAAGAAAAAGAATGAACATTCATTTGATCTTGATCTTTGTGGAGCGAAAAAGACACTATACTGGATCTGCGCGGACCTCCT